GCTTTTAAAGGAAAAAAGCCATCCACTGGTCTTAGGAGCCAGCATCTCTTGGTGCAAGTCCAAGTAAAAGCTCAAGCCCTGATAGCTTAAACTAAAGCACCGGTCTTGTAAGCCGAAGACTGCAGCCTAAACCCTGCTCAGGGCTTCAAGGCAAAAGGAATTTAACCTCTACTACCGGCCCCCAAAGCCGACATTCTATTTAAATTATGCCCTGTACTCTTATAGCTTAACCCCAAAGTATAGCGCTGAAAACGCTAAGATGAGCCCTAAAAAGTTCTGAGAGTATAAAGGTTTGGTCCTAGCCTTACTACCACCTATTTCTCATTTTACACATGCAAGTCTCAGCACCCCAGTGAGAACGCCCTTTTAACCTACACCAGGAGAAGGAGCTGGCATCAGGAACAATTTCTGCCCATAACACCTAGTCTCACCACACCCCCAAGGGTAATCAGCAGTGATAAATTTTAAATATGAGCGATAGCTTGATTTAGTTAGAGAAAAGAGGGCCGGCTAACCCGGTGCCAGCCGCCGCGGCTACACCGTGGGGCCCGAGATGATAGTCATCGGCGTTAAGCGTGATTAAAGCCCCCAACAATTAGGGTTAAATCAATATTTAGTAGTGATAAGCTTGTTATTGAGAAAACCACAGACGAAAGTTACCCTAATTACACTTGAACCCACGACAGCTGGGAAGACAAACTGGGATTAGATACCCCACTATGCCCAACCGTAAACAATTAACTTACACCATCCAACGCCAGGGAACTACGAGCAATGCTTAAAACCCAAAGGACTTGACGGTGTCCCACCCACCTAGAGGAGCCTGTTCTATAATCGATGATCCCCGCTATACCCAACCATTCCTCGCTTTTCAGTCTGTATACCTCCGTCGAAAGCCTACCATGTGAACGCTAATAGTAGGCCCAATGATTCTCGTCTACACGTCAGGTCAAGGTGCAGCTCACGGAACGGAAAGCAATGGGCTACAATTTCTAATTTAGAACACACGAAAGACTATGTGAAATCCTAGTCATGAAGGCGGATTTAGTAGTAAAAGGAAAATAGAGTGTTCCTTTTAACCCGGCTCTGGGACGCGTACACACCGCCCGTCACCCTCTTCGATATCACCCCAACAGATCTTTAACCCATTATTAACCTTTAGAAGAGGTAAGTCGTAACATGGTAAGTGTACTGGAAAGTGCACTTGGCTTACAACAAAATGTAGCTTAATTAAAGCCCTCCGCTTACACCGGACAAATATCTGTTTGACCCAGATCATTTTGAGCCTAAAATCTAGCCGCAAATTTTATTTATATGCCCCCTCAATTCTACTGCTCGCAAACAAAACATTTTAACATTTTAGTACAGGCGATCGAAAAATTTCTAAGCGCTTCAGATATAGTACCGCAAGGGAACGATGAAATAATAATGAAATAAATTTAAAGCCAAAAATAGCAGAGATGAATTCTCGTACCTTTTGCATCATGGTCTAGCCAGTCCACCCAAGCAAAAAGAAACTTTTAGTTTGACACCCCGAAACTAAGCGAGCTACTTCAAAACAGCCCAAGGGGCCAACCCGTCTCTGTTGCAAAAGAGTGGGAAGATTTTAAAGTAGAGGTGAAAAGCCTACCGAGCTTAGAGATAGCTGGTTGTTCAGGAAAAGAGTTTTAGCTCTACCTTAAATTTTCAATGTGACTAAAACATAGCCCTAAATTTAAGAGCCATTCAAATAAGGCACAGCTTATTTGAAGCAGGGTACAACCTCTAATACTGGGTAAAAACGGGAGATCCAAACAAAGTGGGCCTAAAAGCAGCCACCTTCCGAAAAGCGTTAAAGCTTAACCATCATCCTCCCCCAATTCTTATATATCCATTTAACCCTTTACTGCTACTGAACTATTTTATATTTTTATAAAAGCAATTATGCTGGAACTAGTAACAAGAAAATGCCTTTCTCCAAAATGTATGTATAAACCAAAATGGACCCGCCATTGGTGATTAACGTAAATGTCTTATTATAGCAACACTCAACCCAGAGAACCCTATATATACCCACGTTAACCTTACACTAGCACATTACAGGAAAGATTTAAAGAGAAAGAAGGAACTCGGCAAACCTTAGCCCCGCCTGTTTACCAAAAACATCGCCTCTTGATCAAATATAAGAGGTCCAGCCTGCCCAGTGACATAGTTTAACGGCCGCGGTACCCTAACCGTGCGAAGGTAGCATAATCACTTGTTCTTTAAATAAGGACTCGTATCAACGGCATCACGAGGGCTATACTGTCTCCTTTCTCTAATCGGTGAAACTGATCTTCCCGTGAAGAAGCGGGAATTATCATATAAGACGAGAAGACCCCATGGAGCTTTAAACTCAATATATATCTCTACGCACTTTCATCACTGCAGCCTAAGAAAATTATATATTAGTTTTGGGTTGGGGGGACCGCGGAGAAAAAATTAACCTCCACGACAAATAGGCTAACGCCTTTATCCATGAACTACAATTCTAAGAATCAATAAACTGATGTTTAATGATCCAATTTGTTGATCAACGAACCAAGTTACCCTGGGGATAACAGCGCAATCTACTTCAAGAGCCCCTATCGACAAGTAGGTTTACGACCTCGATGTTGGATCAGGGTATCCTAGTGGTGCAGCCGCTACTAAAGGTTCGTTTGTTCAACGATTAAAACCCTACGTGATCTGAGTTCAGACCGGAGTAATCCAGGTCGGTTTCTATCTATAAAGTGTTTTTCCTAGTACGAAAGGATCGGAACAACATGGCCAATGCAAAAACAAGCCATTCTCTTTACTAATGAATATATCTTAATTAGTATGGACCTAATACTGCGCCGCAGACCAAGGTAGTTAGCGTGGCAGAGCTCGGTTATGCAAAAGATCTAAGCCCTTTCAACCGGGGGTTCAAATCCCCCCGCTAACTTATGAAACTCCTTTTAACACACCTCCTCCCCCTCCTTTATATCGCCCCGATTCTTCTAGCTGTTGCATTTTTAACCCTTATCGAACGAAAAGTCCTGGGTTATATACAGCACCGTAAAGGCCCGAATGTAGTAGGACCCTGCGGACTTCTTCAACCTATCGCCGACGGACTTAAACTATTTACTAAAGAACCAATTCGACCATCAACATCCTCTCAGATTCTATTTATTCTCGCCCCAACTCTTGCCCTGACCCTTGCCATAATTATGTGAACTCCATTTCCTCTTCCGATCCCATACTCAGACCTAAACCTCAGTATTTTATTTATTCTCGCCATCTCCAGCTTAACCGTATACACAATCTTAGCCTCAGGCTGAGCCTCTAATTCTAAGTACGCCCTAATCGGGGCCCTCCGAGCTGTTGCCCAAACTATCTCCTATGAAGTCACATTAGCCCTAATTATTTTATGTACCCTTTTCCTAGCCGGGGGATTTTCTCTCTCCGCCTTCAGCACCTTACAACAATATATATGACTGATTTTCCCCCTTTGACCGCTGGCACTTATGTGATTTGTCTCCACCCTAGCCGAAACTAACCGAGCCCCGTTTGACCTTACAGAGGGTGAATCTGAACTAGTATCTGGCTTCAACGTCGAATATGCAGGTGGACCATTTGCCCTGTTTTTCCTAGCAGAATATGCTAATATTCTTATAATAAACACATTATCCACCATTATTTTTCTCGGGTCTTGCCTCACACCACTAATATTATCAACAGCCTTTATTATAACCAAAGCTTCTGTTCTCTCCCTATGTTTTCTTTGGGTTCGAGCCTCCTACCCACGGTTCCGCTACGACCAACTAATACACCTTGTATGAAAAAATTTTCTTCCCCTCACACTAGCCCTAATTATTTTCCATATTTCTATGCCCGTTTCTCTTCTATTTACTCCCCCCCTACCCTGGAAGCGTGCCTGAAAGCTAAGGACCTCTTTGATAGGGAGGCTTATAGGGGTTCAAACCCCCTCACTTCCTCTAAAGAAATAGGAGTCGAACCTATACCTAAGAGATCAAAACCCTTTGTACTTCCTTTATACTACTCCTTAGTAAAGTCAGCTAAATAAGCTTTTGGGCCCATACCCCAACAATGTTGGTTAAAATCCTTCCTTTACTAATTAACCCCCTCGCCTTAACAATCTTCTTATTAAGCCTCGCCATCGGAACTACCATTACCCTCTCGAGTTATCACTGACTTCTAGCCTGAGTCGGCCTGGAAATTAATACCCTCGCCATTATCCCCCTTATAACAAAAATTCCTCACCCACGAGCCATCGAAGCTGCTACAAAATATTTTCTTACGCAAGCCGCTGCTTCCGCCTTAGTTCTATTTTCCAGCCTTATTAATGCATGACAAACCGGAGAATGAGGTGTTGATTCTATCTCCCACCTACCTATAAATGCCCTCTCTATCGCTCTTATAATGAAACTCGGACTCGCCCCCTTACACTTCTGAATACCTGAAGTCTTACAAGGCATCTCACTACCCACAGGATTAATTTTATCAACCTGACAAAAAATCGCCCCAATAACGCTTCTTTTACAAACTTCTCATCTAGCTAATTTACACCTAACAATCATTTTGGGTCTTACTTCTATTCTTATCGGGGGATGAGGCGGAATCGGCCAAACTCAACTACGTAAAATTATGGCATTCTCCTCAATCGGCCATCTAGGATGAATAATTGTCATCTTAAAATTCAATCCGGACCTAACCCTATTTAACTTTGTTTTCTATATCATCATAACGGCTTCTATATTTTTATCCCTAACTACCATTTCCGCAACAAAAATGTCGGAAGTCTCCACCTCATGATCAAAAACCCCCACCCTTACTGCCTCTACACTACTTATTCTCCTATCCTTGGCAGGACTCCCGCCACTCACAGGTTTTGCCCCCAAACTACTTATTACCCTCGAACTAGTAAAACAAGACGCCACCCTACTTGCTGCTCTAATTATACTAGCCTCTCTACTAGCCCTTTTCTTTTACCTTCGACTAACGTATGTTGTTTCCCTAACTCTCCCGCCTAACACCCCCAACTCATTTTCCTCTTGACGAACATCAAGTAAATCACTCACAATTACCGCAATCATGAATACTCTCGCGCTTGTTCTGCTCCCACTCACCCCGACCCTCCTCATTTTTTTATAGAAACTTAGGCTAACAAAGACCAAAGGCCTTCAAAGCCTTAAGCGGAGGTTAAACCCCTTCAGTTTCTGTAGGACTTGCAGAATACTAATCTACATCTCCTGAATGCAACTCAGGCCCTTTAATTAAGATAAAGCCCTCTAGAATGACGGGCCTCGATCCCGTAATATTTTAGTTAACAGCTAAACACTCTATCCAGCGAGCTTCATTCTACTTCTCCCGCTTCATTAAGACGGGAGAAGTCCCGGCAGGTATTACCCTGCGTTTTGCGGTTTGCAACCGCACGTGTTAACACCCCAGGACCTGGTAAAGAGAGGACTTAAACCTCTGTCTTCGGGGCTACAACCCGCCACCTACTCGGCCACTTTACCTGTGATATTCACCCGCTGATTTTTTTCTACCAACCACAAAGACATCGGAACCCTTTACTTGATTTTTGGTGCATGAGCCGGGATAGTCGGTACAGCTCTTAGCCTGCTTATTCGAGCAGAGCTTAGCCAGCCTGGGACTCTCCTCGGTGATGACCAAATTTATAATGTAATTGTTACCGCTCATGCCTTCGTTATAATTTTCTTTATAGTTATACCCATTCTAATCGGAGGCTTCGGAAATTGGCTCGTGCCACTCATGATCGGAGCCCCTGATATGGCCTTTCCCCGAATAAACAACATGAGTTTCTGACTCTTACCCCCTTCCTTCTTTCTCCTCCTAGCATCCTCCACGGTCGAAGCCGGGGCAGGTACGGGCTGAACTGTTTACCCCCCCCTGGCGGGGAACCTCGCCCACGCAGGGCCCTCTGTAGATCTAGCCATTTTTTCTCTCCACTTAGCTGGAGTTTCATCAATTCTAGGGGCTATCAACTTTATTACAACGATTATTAACATAAAACCCACATCAATTACACAATACCAAACACCCCTCTTTGTTTGATCTGTACTAATTACCGCTGTACTGCTTCTTCTATCCCTCCCCGTCCTAGCAGCGGGGATTACAATATTATTAACTGACCGAAACTTAAATACAACATTTTTTGACCCCGCAGGTGGGGGGGACCCTGTTCTTTACCAACACCTATTCTGATTCTTCGGGCACCCAGAAGTGTATATTCTTATTCTCCCGGGCTTCGGCATTATTTCTCATGTAGTTGCCTATTATTCTAATAAAAAGGAACCCTTCGGCTATATGGGCATAGTCTGAGCCATGCTATCTATCGGCCTCTTAGGGTTTATTGTATGGGCCCATCACATATTCACCACAGATCTTAATGTTGACACACGTGCCTACTTCACATCCGCTACAATGATTATCGCTATCCCAACCGGAGTTAAAGTGTTCAGCTGATTGGCCACTATGCACGGAGGAATTATTAAATGAGAAGCCCCCATACTATGAGCCCTTGGATTCATTTTTCTGTTTACAGTTGGGGGACTAACTGGTATTGTTCTAGCTAATTCCTCAATCGACATTGTGCTCCATGATACCTACTATGTAGTAGCCCACTTTCACTATGTCCTGTCAATAGGAGCAGTCTTTGCTATCATGGCCGGGTTTGTCCACTGGTTCCCCCTCTTTACAGGCTTTACCCTCCATGAGTTATGAACTAAAATTCACTTTGTAGTTATATTTACCGGAGTAAATTTAACCTTTTTTCCACAACATTTTCTCGGCTTAGCCGGAATGCCCCGCCGCTACTCAGACTACCCGGATGCTTATACCCTATGAAACACAGTTTCATCTGTGGGTTCCCTAATCTCCCTAGTAGCCGTAGTAATAATGATATTTATTATCTGAGAGGCTTTCGCCGCCAAACGCCTCTTCTCCGGGTCAGAACTCACTTCAACTAATATTGAGTGACTATTGGGTTTCCCGCCCCACTACCACACATTTGAAGAATCAACTTTCTCCATCAAATTAATACGAGAAAGGGGGGAATTGAACCCCCGTACCCTGGTTTCAAGCCAGACACATAGCCTCTCTGTCACTTTCTTGAGGAATTAGTTAAATAATAACATTGCCTTGTCAAGACAAAATTACTAGTTAAACTCTTGTATTCCTCTATGGCACACCCCACCCAACTCGGCTTCCAAGACGCAGCCTCACCTATTATAGAAGAACTCCTCCACTTTCACGACCACGCCCTTATAGCAGTACTTTTAATTAGTATACTAGTTTTATATATTATTTCTGTTTTAATAACAACAAAACTCTCTAGCACCAACACAATTGATGCACAAGAAATTGAAATGGTCTGAACAATTATGCCAGCCATCATCCTCATTGTAATTGCCCTCCCGTCTCTTCGTATCCTTTATTTAATGGATGAAATCAGCAACCCGGATATAACTATCAAAACAATTGGGCACCAATGATACTGAAGCTACGAATACTCTGACTTTACTGATCTTAACTTCGACTCCTACATAATCCCCACCAAAGATCTTGAACCCGGGCACTTCCGCCTTCTTGAAGTCGATAACCGAATAGTTACATCAATCGGAACAGCCGCACGAATTTTAATCACCGCCGAAGATGTCCTCCATTCCTGGGCCGTCCCCGCCCTAGGTGTAAAATCGGACGCAATTCCAGGCCGACTTAACCAAACTTCTTTTCTTATTCCACACCCAGGAATCTATTATGGCCAATGTTCTGAAATTTGTGGGGCAAACCACAGTTTTATACCAATTGTAGTAGAAGCCTTACCAGTTCCTGATTTTTTAAACTGAATTAACACCGCCCAAGACGCCTCATTAAGAAGCTGTAGGTTAGCGACAGCCTTTTAAGCTGTAGACAGGTGATTCCAACCACCCTTAGTGGCATGCCCCAACTTAATCCAAACCCCTGACTTCTCTATCTCCTTCTTGCATGACTCATTTTTTTATTTTTAGCACCAAACAAAATTTTAGGGCACACTAATCTTAATGAGCCAAACACCAAAAATATAAAAACAACTAAATTTAGCTGAGCCTGACCATGACAATAGATCTATTTAGTCAATTTGCCCCCTCAACCTCATTTGGTATTCCTCTTATTCTACTAGCCATGCTAGTTCCCTGACTTCTATTCCCGTCATACTCTGGTCACTGAATTAGTAATCGCCTTTTAACTTCGCAAAACTGATTCCTAACTACATTCACCAAACAAATCTTTTTGCCTTTAAATTCCCCAGCCCACAAATGAGCCTTCCTTCTCACCTCTTTAATAGCATTCCTCCTGAGCATAAATTTACTAGGTCTTCTCCCGTATACATTCACCCCGACAACCCAACTATCTATTAATCTAGGCCTGGCCCTCCCCCTCTGACTCGCAACAGTTCTTGTAGGATTCCGCAATCAATTTAATCACTCGTTAGCACACTTCCTACCAGAAGGCACGCCTACCCCGCTTATTCCGGTTTTGATTATAATTGAGACTATTAGCTTATTTATCCGCCCCCTGGCCCTGGGTGTTCGACTTACCGCCAACCTCACTGCCGGGCATCTCCTTATTCACCTGATCTCGTCAGCTGTATCTGCAATTTTTTCTTTGTCCCCCACAGTCTCTATATTAACCTTTGCTGTTCTTATTTTATTAACTATCCTTGAAATCGCAGTTGCAATAATTCAGGCTTACGTCTTTGTTTTACTTTTAAGCCTGTATCTTCAAGAAAACACTTATGGCCCACCAAGCTCACGCTTTCCACATAGTTGACCCCAGTCCTTGGCCCTTAACAGGGGCCGCCGCCGCTTTTTTATTGACGTCAGGTCTTGCCGCATGATTTCACTTTAACAACTTTATTATTCTAGCAATAGGTTTTACCCTAATACTCCTAACTATATATCAGTGATGACGTGATGTCGTCCGTGAGGGCACTTTTCAAGGTCACCACACACCCCCAGTACAAAAAGGACTTCGCTACGGTATAATCTTATTTATCACCTCTGAAGTCTTCTTCTTCATTGGCTTCTTCTGAGCATTCTACAACGCTAGCCTTGCCCCAACTCCTGAAGTTGGTGAGTGCTGACCCCCAACTGGAATCACCCCATTTAGTCCATTCGAAATTCCCCTCCTCAACACAGCAGTTCTTCTAGCCTCCGGGGTATCAGTTACCTGAGCCCACCATAGTATTATGCAAGCTGACCGAAAAGGGGCCCTCCAAGCCCTGGCTATCACAGTTACGTTGGGCCTCTACTTTACCCTTCTTCAAGCAATAGAATATTATGAAGCTCCCTTTACCATTGCTGACGGAATTTACGGAACCACCTTTTTTGTGGCAACCGGCTTCCATGGCCTACATGTTATTATTGGATCAATCTTCCTTATTACATGTTTTCTTCGTCAATTATTCTTTCACTTCACCTCACAACACCACTTTGGCTTTGAGGCCGCCGCATGATATTGACATTTTGTAGACGTTGTTTGACTTTTCCTCTACGTATCAATTTATTGATGAGGCTCATATTTTCTTAGTATAACTAGTACAGATGACTTCCAATCACCTAGTCTTGGTTAAAACCCAAGGGAAAATAATGTTAATATACTTCTCCATCGCCGCCCTTCTCTCTGTGATTTTAGCTGCCGTAAGCTTCTGACTACCTCTTATTACCCCGGATACGGAAAAGCTTACCCCCTATGAATGTGGCTTCGACCCCCTAGGATCCGCTCGACTCCCATACTCGATGCGATTCTTTCTTGTGGCTATTTTATTTCTCCTCTTTGACCTGGAAATTGCCCTGCTTCTCCCCACCCCCTGAGCTATTCAACTTCCTAATCCTCTTATAACCATTATTTGAGCCTCAATTATTGTTATCTTACTGACCCTCGGCTTTATTTACGAGTGACTCCAAGGAGGCCTTGAATGAGCTGAATGAGGCACTAGTCCAAAAAAGACAGCTGATTTCGGCTCAGCTAATTATGGTTTAAGTCCATAGTGCCTCTATGACCTTTCTTTTAATTATGATGTTTGCTATTGTACTTATAGGTTTATCCTTCCACCGCATGCACCTCCTGTCAGCCCTCCTATGCCTGGAGGGCATAATATTAACTATTTTTATCGGACTCAGCCTCTGACCCAACCAACTGTCAATCACCCCCCTCATGGCCCCTCTAGTTATATTAACTATATCCGCCTGTGAGGCGGGGTTAGGATTGTCTTTAATAGTTGCCACTGCCCGCTCTCATGGTAGTGATAACCTAAAAACCCTCAACCTCCTACAATGTTAACGATTATTTCTGCCTGACTTTCTGTGTTCTTTACAACTTTACTGGCACCCCCTAAGTACTTGTGAACTCTAATCACCACCCAGGGCTTCTTTATTGCCTTCTTCTCAATGTCCTGAATTTTCCTCCAAGACTTTAATTTTTCTAATTCTTTATTCTTTATCGACAAGATCTCCGGACCCCTGGCCATCTTAACATGTTGATTATTTCCCCTTACTATACTAGCCAGCCAAAGCAAAATGTGCTTAGAGCCAATTAACCGACAACGAACCTACATTGTTAATAGTACATTTCTGCAACTCACCACCCTACTAGCCTTTACATCCTCAGATCTAATACTTTTTTTTATCTTCTTCGAAGCCTCCTTAGTGCCCACAATAATTATTATTACACGATGAGGTGCCCAAGAACGACGACTAGAAGCCGGCACATACTTAGCTTTCTATACTATACTGGGGGCAGTTCCACTAATAATTTGACTTATTAAGTTTTATTCTACGCACGGCTCCTTATTGCCCACCCTTACCCACACCCTTAGTATTACTCAAACCTCAACAAGCTACCCGGGTTTATTCTGAGCTACCTACAATGCCGCCTTTCTTGTTAAATTACCCATATACTGCCTCCACCTCTGACTTCCTAAAGCCCATGTAGAAGCCCCAATCGCAGGCTCTATAATTCTAGCAGGTACCTTACTGAAACTTGGAGGCTACGGAATTCTTCGCACATCTACTCTCCTCCAAGAAGATACCTTGAATCAAACATTATTTATTATACTCATTGCTATTTTAGGCATTCTAGCTACAGCACTTCTTTGCCTACGACAAACTGACCTAAAATCCTTAATCGCCATATCATCAGTAAGCCATATAAATCTGGTGGTTGCTGCCGCCCTAATCTCCTCTCCCTGAAGTTATTCAGGGGCAATAGCAATAATAATTGCCCACGGACTCACCTCATCAGCTCTCTTCTGTCTTGCCAACACCACTTACGAACGTACAAACAGTCGAACAATAATTTTACTCCGAGGAGCCCTACTCATCTTCCCCCTCGCCGGGGCTTGATGATTAACAATTATTTTATTTAACATAGCCCTACCCCCGTCAATTAATTTTGCAGGGGAAGTCCTTATCATAATTTCGCTCTATAATTGATCCCCCCTTGCCTTCCTGATTGTAGCCCTCAATTTAATCTTCACAACTGCATACACCCTTTATGTTCTTTGATCTACCCAACGAGGCTCTCTACCCACTCACATTAAAACACTATTTCCGTTCCAAATCCGAGAACACCTTTTACTCTTCCTACACATTTTACCAGGCTTCCTACTTATTCTTAAACCAGAATTAATTTTCTGTGGACATAGTTTAAAGAAAACCCTAGATTGTGATTCTAAAAATGGGGGTTAAACCCCTCCTGTCCACCGAGCCCGACTGGAGTAATGAGAACTGCTAATTCCTCACCACCATGGTTCAATTCCATGGCTCGCTCACACTTATATTCCTCTAAACACTAATGTAAGACATGTTTACACTAAACGCTATAGCCTTTGCCGCAATAATTGTCTCTATTCTTCTAATTGTACACCCCCTAATAAATCCTGGATCCAAAACCTTCCACCTAAATGCTAAAAACGCAGTAAAAAACGCATTTTTCGTTTCTCTTATTCCACTTCTACTTTTTGTATCCGAAGGGCAAATAGAAACTTCAGCTAACCTAAAGTGATTTGACTTTGGACTTACAAACCTCTCCCTAACAACACAATTTGATAAATATTCTATCCTCTTTATTCCCGTTGCGCTTCTCGTAACATGAAGCATCCTAGAATTCTCTACATGGTACATGCATATTGACCCCAACATCGGGGGCTTCTTTAAATATCTACTAATTTTTTTGTTGGCCATAATTACCCTTGTTTCCGCAGGAAACCTTCTCCTCTTATTTATCGGGTGAGAGGGTGTAGGGATTATATCCTTCTTATTAATCGGCTGATATCACGCCCGAAGTAACGCAGCTGCAGCAGCACTACAAGCTGTTCTTTACAACCGTGTCGGAGATATTGGCTTCCTACTAACATTCTGTTGATTAATAAAAAATGCCCAATCAGTAGAACTCCCCCACATTCTTTCGATACACCCCACCACAATTCTTCTCATTGGTTTTATTGCTGCTGCAGCAAGCAAATCCGCTCAATTTGGTCTCCACCCCTGGCTCGCCTCAGCAATAGAAGGCCCAACCCCTGTGTCTGCCCTACTTCATTCTAGCACAATGGTAGTCGCCGGCATTTTTCTTCTCATCCGCATCCACCCCCTTCTTTCCCAAAACCAAACAGCCCTTACAATTTGCCTTTGTCTAGGTGCCGTCTCTACATTTTTTGCTGCTACCTGCGCTTTAGTCCAAAATGATATTAAAAAAATTATTGCTTATTCTACCTCCAGCCAACTCGGGCTGATAATAGTCGCAATCGGACTCAACTTCCCCTATCTTGCCTTCTTTCACATCTGCACTCATGCCTTCTTCAAGGCTATATTGTTCTTATGTTCCGGCCTCATTATTCACTCAATTAATGACGAACAAGACATCCGCAAAATGGGGGGTCTCCAACAGGCCCTGCCAATAACAACCACCTGTCTTTCTATCGGTAGCTTTGCCCTAATGGGAATTCCTTTCCTTGCCGGCTTCTACTCTAAAGACGCCATTATTGAGGCAGCTAGTTCATCCTATACCAATTCTATAGCACTAGCGCTAACCCTTATTGCTACCGCTTTTACTGCTGTCTACAGTATACGTCTGATTTATTTTGCCTCAATATTGCACCCTCGAACAAGCCCAGTCCTCTTGTACAACGAAAATGATGCCCGCGTATTAAACTCTCTTACTCGCTTAGCTATCGGGAGTGTCCTAGCCGGTCTCTTGATTTCTAATATTACACTCCCGAACAATCCTATTATTCACACTATGCCCGCCTACATAAAATTAACAGCCCTAATTATTACACTCCTAGCTTTCACGGTTGCCTACGATCTCGCAAAAACATTCTGAACAACCCCCCCTGTAAATTATGCCGCATCTAAGAAATATGACCCCCTATTTTACAATCAGGTTGTACACCGTACCTCCTCAGATATTGTCCTTAATTCAGCCGGACAAATTGTTACTCACCTAATGGAATCGATTTTATTAAAAAAATTCGGCCCAGACCACATTGAAAAAACCCAACTGCAACCTATTAAAGTCGTTCGAATTTCCCAAACTGGCCTTATTAAAACATATTTATCTATTCTCTTTATTACCTTAGTCTCTGCACTAATAATCTTACAGCTCGCAAGGTCCCCCCTCACTTGTATCCCCGCACCACTTCTAAAGCGACAAATAAAGTTAGCAACAACGCTCATCCACCAAAAAACAAAACTCACCCCCCGTCACATAATAAATTTCCGATTCCCCACCACTCACCATGAACTGCCTCCGACCCAGCTCCGGAATATAAAACTTTTGTATCCCCATGCTCTTTTTGCATACCCCACAAAAATAATAGCAGAAAATTGTACACGACAAGATAAATTATTACTACCCGACTCCCCCATGCTTCTGGATAAGGCTCCGCCACCAACGCAGCACAATAGGCAAACACCACCATTATTCCCCCTAAATATACTAAAAACAAGACTAAAGACAAAAAACTAACTCCCCCCTTTGCTAACACTAAACACCCAACCCCAGAACCCCCGACTAAACCTAATGCAGCATAATAAGGAGACGGGTTAGAAGCCACAGCCAATAACCCCACTAATAAACAAATTTCTATAATCATGTATTTCTGCCAGGGCTTTAACCTGGACCTATAGCTTGAAAAGCTATCGCTGTTATTCAACTACAAAAACTTATGGCCCCAACAATCCGAAAATCCCACCCCCTTCTCAAAATCATCAACGGGTCTTTTATTGACCTCCCATCCCCTGCCAACATCTCTGTATGATGAAACTTCGGCTCCCTCCTGGGAGTTTGCCTAATCGCCCAAATCGCCACAGGCCTATTCTTAGCTATACATTATACAGCTGACACATCCCTCGCATTTTCATCTGTAGCCCACATCTGCCGAGACGTAAACAACGGCTGGCTCCTCCGAAATCTTCATGCCAATGGCGCATCTTTCTTTTTCATCTGCATCTACCTGCACATCGGACGAGGCCTATATTACGGCTCTTACCTCTACAAAGAAACATGAAACATTGGCGTGATCCTTCTGTTCCTAGTAATAGCCACAGCCTTTGTCGGCTATGTTCTGCCATGGGGGCAAATGTCATTCTGAGGCGCCACAGTAATTACCAACCTCCTGTCAGCCGCCCCCTATATTGGTACCGACCTAGTCCAATGAATCTGAGGCGGGTTTTCAGTAGACAATGCCACCCTCACCCGATTTTTCACATTCCACTTCATCTTACCCTTTGTTATTGCAGCCGCGAGCATAATCCACCTCCTGTTTCTTCACCAAACAGGCTCCTCGAACCCCACTGGACTAAATTCTAATCTTGACAAAATTACCTTTCACCCCTACTTCTCCTACAAAGACCTATTAGGCTTCGCTGTCATGCTCGGAGCCCTTGCAGCCCTCTCCACCTTCGCCCCCAACCTCCTGGGAGACCCTGACAACTTCACACCAGCTAACCCCCTTGTTACACCCCCCCATATCAAGCCAGAGTGATACTTTCTATTTGCCTACGCTATTTTACGCTCAATTCCTAATAAGTTGGGAGGAGTCCTAGCCCTCCTACTCTCTATCCTAGTCCTGTTCCTCATACCCATTATCCACACCTCTAAGCTACGCTCCCTTATATTCCGCCCCATCGCAAAAATTCTCTTCTGAACCCTAATCGCCAACACAGCTATCCTCACATGAATCGGGGGCCAACCCGTAGAAGACCCCTTCATCACCATCGGCCAAATCGCCTCAGGACTCTATTTTCTTATCTTTGTCCTTCTTGTCCCATCATTAGGCCTCCTTGAAAACAAGCTTCTTAAAATTTAAGACAACTGCCCCCGTCACTATGTATATCGAGCATAAATTTATATGCCCCATATTAAGACGAACATATATTTCTTCATAACATAACTGTATGTTTAACAACTGTATATGTTTAATAATCATAAATCTATATTTATGCACATTAAGACGTACATAATATAAAATCATAAGAATATGAATGATATAAGACATTTAATGTATGATTAAAGACATACTATGTATATAGTACATTAATTTATTTACCTCTAGCTTATCATATCCCTTACTTATGTCCATCTTACATTTTATTTACCGGGCCAAAAGATTCAAGAACCATTAAATGTACGGTACCCGCCCATATCATGACTACTTGATTGTACCTTCACTTGTTAACGACTACGCAGATCATAATTCCTAAGTGAGTCCAACCGGTTGATCCCCATTGACAGAAAACCTATATTCCTGTATACCTTGAACTTAATAATTCTATAAATTTTACAACTTAAGAGTAGCATTACACATCTACCTCCCTATTGAATGCTTCATTCATAATACTAAGGTAAGACCTTCCCTTGCTCAAAATCTATCAGATCATTTTAACTAAACTTAATAATGCCCTATTATGGATTATGCTAGAATTACATATAAATAATAATTGCAAATATAATGATTCAATCATGAATCTGCCAGCCCCATACTCTTCATATTCACCTCGACGTAGGATTCATAAGCCCTATCGTACCCCCGTCAACCAGCCATGGAATCAGTCCTAGGGAGCCTCCAATCTTCTACGGGACCTCGATTGTAGAGTTACAGCCCTGAAATTTCAGGAGGTATCTGACGGAAAAGAATCTATGGACACATAGTGAAGAGACGCCCAAATTGCTTTTTTAAAGGTATCCCTTCTATGCGTTAATACCTGGGTACAAGCTCAGGCCACTTTTTGACAGCTAAGACTACTGGTATTTTTTTTTGGGGGCCTTTCACCAGCTACTCACAGTGGGGACACGGCTTACGGTCAAGGTTAGGACATATAGTCCAGGTACCATAATTTTACATTGTCTCTTGTATGAGGCATTTTACTGAATGCTAGAATGACATATGAATGTCACTTTTCCTGCTTATCTCCCCCCTTTCATCCGTAAAAATTTTTGCAGTTTTTTTTGCTGCAACCCCCCCCTTTCCCCCCCCACAGCTTATTTTCCTATAGATTGCCTTGAAACCCCCCCCGAGACCAAGGTTTATAGGAGTTTTGCTTATGGAGCCCCGGGATCCCCTTTCGCCGTTCCACGGCTTTTTTGCGACAACCCCCCCCTTTCCCCCCCCACAGCTTATTTTCCTATAGATTGCCTTGAAACCCCCCCCGAGACCAAGGTTTATAGGAGTTTTACTGTGGGGCCTCTAACCCGTTGCCGCACAAACCCACGCTAGAAAAAATCTTAAATAACTTTTACACCCCCTTAAATTTTATGCCGCCCAAATATTGTATTATACCCCTTAAAATGTTGTATTATACCCCTTAAAATGTATTATACCCCTTAAAATAATTGTATTATACCCCTTAAAATATTGTATTATACCCCTTAAAATATTGTATTATACCCCTTAAAATATTGGATTATACCCCTTAAGGTATAGTATTATACCCCTTAAGGTATAGTATTATACCCCTTAAGGTATAGTATTATACCCCTTAAGGTATAGTATTATACCCCTTAAGGTATAGTATTATACCCCTTAAGGTATAGTATTATACCCCTTAAGGTATAGTATTATACCCCTTAAGGTATAGTATTATACCCCTTAAGGTATAGTATTATACCCCTTAAGGTATAGTATTATACCCCTTAAGGTATAGTATTATACCCCTTAAGGTATAGTATTATACCCCTTAAGGTATAGTATTATACCCCTTAAGGTATAGTATTATACCCCTTAAGGTATAGTATTATACCCCTTAAGGTATAGTATTATACCCCTTAAGGTATAGTATTATACCCCTTAAGGTATAGTATTATACCCCTTAAGGTATAGTATTATACCCCTTAAGGTATAGTATTATACCCCTTAAGGTATAGTATTATACCCCTTAAGGTATAGTATTATACCCCTTAAGGTATAGTATTATACCCCTTAAGGTATAGTATTATACCCCTTAAGGTATAGTATTATACCCCTAAGGTATAGTATTATACCCCTAAGGTATAGTATTATACCCCTTAAGGTATAGTATTATACCCCTTAAGGTATAGTATTATACCCCTTAAGGTATAGTATTATACCCCTTAAGGTATAGTATTATACCCCTTAAGGTATAGTATTATACCCCTTAAGGTATAGTATTATACCCCTTAAGGTATAGTATTATACCCCTTAAGGTATAGTATTATACCCCTTAAGGTATAGTATTATACCCCTTAAGGTATAGTATTATACCCCTTAAGGTATAGTATTATACCCCTTAAGGTATAGTATTATACCCCTTAAGGTATAGTATTATACCCCTTAAGGTATAGTATTATACCCCTTAAGGTATAGTATTATACCCCTTAAGGTATAGTATTATACCCCTTAAGGTATAGTATTATACCCCTTAAGGTATAGTATTATACCCCTTAAGGTATAGTATTATACCCCTTAAGGTATGTATACTTTTTCTATACTCACTGTACTAACCC